ACGAAATAAGAACTATACAAATTCTATAGCAATAGAAAACAAAAAAGAAAAACTGGAGGGTTATCATGATTTTGTAATCTTTAGTACCTTTATGCCTCAAGATAATCAATTCGGTCGTTTAAATAATTTATATAAAGAAATAATTTCTATAAAAACGAAAAATAATCACATATATATATAGAAATATAAAAAAAATCACATATATATAATTCAATATATAAACAAAAATAGATACAAATTTTATTGTCTATTGCAATAGACAATAGAAAAAAAAAAAGAAATAAAACCAAGGAGGTGGTGATCATGCTATTTCAATCGTTCGTAAGCTTGTGTATGAAGATAACCAATTCGGTCGTTGGGGTCGGACTCTATTATGGATTTCTAACTACATTCTCCATAAGGCCCGCTTATCTCTTCCTTTTCGTTGAAGAACCCGAGCAGAAGGCAGCAGCAATAACTGGTTTGATTATGGGCCAGCTCGTGAGGTTCATGTCGATCTATAATAGGCCTCTGTATCTACTATTGTGGACACCTCATATACTAGCTGTACTATTTCTACCGTATCTTTTGCTTTATTTCGCAGCCGACAATTGGGACTATACTATCACTACCAGTACCAGAAGGAATTTCCTCATTTTCCTGAATACTTTCATTTTTCAATTAGCCAACCAGATCCTTTTACCAAATTCAACGTTAGCCAGATTAGTCAATGTTTATATGTTTCGATGCAACAACAAGATGTTATTTGTAACAAGTAGTTTTGTTGGTTGGTTAATTGGTCACATTTGTTTCCTTTTATTCACGAAAAGATTATTCGACTGGATACGGATCTATCTTTTGAGTAGATCTAAGAAGGAACTTGTGTCAGCATTGGATAAGTACATTTATAAGTACCTTGGGGCAAAATTTCAGGTCCGTTTTTCACACTTTCAGTACCGTGTGTCAGAATTGAATAAGTACATTAAGTCAGAATTGAATAAATACAAAAAGAAGATTTATCAGTACCTTGTTAGGTCCCTTGGGGAAGAATTTGAATTCCTTATGCGAACCTTTCAGTGGGTTGTGTCAGAAATTCAGTACTTGCTGTTAATAAACTTGAGGAGAAACACGGGTCGGTTCGTGAATATTTTCTTATTTGTTACCTGTGCCTACTATTTAGGCAGAATACCTTTATTCATTTTTCCACATCCACTGACAAGCGTCCAAGCCCCACAACTGCAACCAAATTGGTTAGCCAGACAAGGCCGAGAAGCTGACACTTACTGGGAGGACGAGGACGAGGAAGAGGAAAAGGAAGAGGAAAAGAAAGAGGAAAAGAAAGAGGAGATTGCACGAAAAAAAGTGCTATTCAAAGAAGAAATTCCTCCCACGCGTTGGGGAGCGGATCTGGATGAAGAAAAAGATCAAAAAGCACCCATAGTGGTGGAAGGCATTTTAGCGGCCGATTTTTTTCAGTTTCAATGGACTCGTCCAGTACGATACATAAGCAATCAACACTTTTTTGGGGCTGTAAGAAAGGAAGCTTCACAATATTTTTTTGATACATGCCGAAGTGATGGAAAAAAAAGAATATCTTTTACAGATCCTCCTAGTTTTTCTAGTTTTAAGGAACTGACGAAAGGGATGATATCTTCGTCCACAGTAGAAAGACTCTCCTTTGATAAACTAGACAAAGATTGGCTTTATAAGAACAAACAAAGACAAAACAACTTAAATAACGAGTTTATAAAGAGAATTGAGGCTCTAGACACGGGATTTCTTTTTCTAGATATACTCGACAAAAGGACTCGGGTTTGTATTGAGAAAATGAACGAAACCTGCCTCTGCCTACCAAAAAGGTATGATCCTTTGTTGAATGGGCCCTCTCGTGGAAGAATCAAAAAGTTTAGAAAAGTAATCGAGGATCCCGAAGAAAAGGAGAAAAGCGAAGAAAAGGAGAAAAGCGAAGAAAAGGAGAAAAGCGAAGAAAAGGAGAAAAGCGAAGAAAAGGCACCGAAAAGCAAAGAACAGGAGAAAAGGGAAGAAGAGGCACGTCTACGCGAAGAAGCACGTCTACGCGAAGAAGCACGTCTACGCGAAGAAGCACGTCTAAGCGAAGAAAGGGCACTTCTTCAATTGGGTGAATTTCGTGAAAAAGTCTACAATGTAATTAAATCTCGTAAATCTAGTGGAAGAAAAAAGAATGCAATGCAATCTCGTCGAAGAAAAAAGAATGCAATGCAATCTCGTGAAAAAGTCCAGAATGCAATGCAATCTCGTCGAAGAAAAAAAAATGGAACTACAAAATCTCGTGAAAGAATCGACGATGAACCTACAGAATCTCAACTTAAGCAAATCCTTGCTCTAAATCAAATTCATGAGACCCTTTTGCCAGGTTTCATTTTCGAGTCTCCAAAATTTGAAGAGAGAATGTTCGCGATACTAAAAAGTAAAACACTAAAACTAAGAGCAGAAGGAAAATTATATTATAATCCTTTGGCAAAATTTTTTTCTAAGCCTTGGGAAAAAGGGGGGGGAGGCATTGATTGGAACCAGCGAAAACTAAAAAAGCTAAAGCAACTAAGGACTTATAAAGTGGGAGAAAGTGTGGGACGAGCGCACATCGGTCAACGCGTCCCTCGCTGGTCATACGTATTACTCCGCGAGGTCGCATACGACCTGGGCGAACCCTTTGTGACCAAGCGGGGAGATAATGAGTGCTTTGATATTATATCAGCACAATACAAATATGAAATTATTTTGAATCAGGATACTCAAAATTTACTTATCAAAAATCTTTCTAAAGATAGTAATAAGATTGATCCGGAGATTGCTAAAGAGATTAATGAGAAGGTTGAGAAGGATTTGATCAAGAGTGGGGGAGACCCTTATAGTATTGACTTTGAGAAAAGCCTTGCTCATGTTCACGTTGGCAGCCTCATCACCAATATCGAGTGGAAAACCGAGACTAAGGACGTGTGGAGGACCTCCTTGAGAGCGGTGCGCAACCAATTTTGGCATCAGGATGACATCAAAGGTGTTGCGAGCGTCCTAAGGCGTAAAAACGGAGTTGTTGTAAGACAGATTGAAATGTTTCCGCATTCCCCTCTTTTTTTGGGCTTCTTAAAAAGTACACTGTCTAGTTCTTTTAGGGTAGTGAAACCCCTTGTTTTGAAAATGCAAAATTTGCTGCATAGGTTTGGAATCAAAAAAGGGGACCTTTTCACTCTTAAGGGACCTAAGAAAGAACAGACAAAAACAAAAAGGAAGACAAAAAGGAAGACAAAAGGGAAGACAAAAGGGAAGACAAAAGGGAAGACAAAAAGGAAGACAAAAAGGAAGATAGACGAAAAAAAAAGCAAAGCATTGAAAGAACGGAAAAAATTGAAAAGAATCAAAAAAGAGAAAATCGAACTAGACCCCGAAGAAGAGCTGTTCCGGATGGATGGAATAGATGCATGGAATGAGCTTTATTGTGGGCTAGGAGTAAGAGGTATCGTATTAATTTTGAACTCCTATTTTAGAAGATATATTGCATTGCCTTTAGCGATAATAGCTAAAAATATTGGTCGTATCTTATTTTTGCAGCAGCCCGAGTGGGCTGAGGATAGAAAGGACTGGGAAAACGAGACTCATCTTTTATGCAACGATGACGGTTTTGCTATAGGCGTCATATCCATCAGCAACTTTCCGGAGGAGTGGTGGGAATACGGTCTTCAGGTCAAAGTTTTATGGCCTTTAGAGTTGAAACCTTGGCACACAGCGGATGATAGACAAAGGATAACCAACGATTATGCTTTTATAAGGTCTTTCTGGGGACTAGCTGACTATCCTTGGGGTGGTGCCCGACCCAACCGTTCCTTTTCCATTTTTTGGGGGCCCATTTTTAACGAACTAGGCAAAAAAAGTCAAAGATTAGCAGCAGAAAAATTGGAAGGGAGCGCCTTTCGACTTATAAGAAGCGTTTTCAACCAAAAAATAAAGCAAAATTTTGTTAGAGTTCTAGGAAACCCAAAAGAAAGCATAAAACGGCTTAAAGAAAGCATAAAACGGCTTAAAGAAAGGGTTCTAGTTCTAAAAAGCACAATTTTGAAAATAATAAAAAAAAATACAAGATTGAAAGGGATAGGAGTAGATGAATCGAGTGAAACTCAAAAAGAAAAAGATTCTATAATCAGCAATGAGATAATTCATGAATCATTTAGTCAAATTCGATCTACAGCTTCTACAAATTCAGAAGAAAAAATAAAAAATCTGATTAATAGAACAAGCACAATCAAAAATCAAATAGAAAGAATTACAAAAGAAAAAAAAAAAGTAACTCCAGGACTAAATAATAGTCCTAACAACAAAAAGCAAAATAATAATGTAGAATCGCCAAAAAATATTTGGAAAATTGTAAAAAGAAGAAATGTTCGATTAATAAGTAAATGGAATTATTTTCAAAAAATTTTCATTGAAAAAATATACAAAATATACCTAGATATCTTTCTATGTATCATTAAGATTCCTAGAATCAATTTAACAAAAAAATTTTTTGAGAAAGACATTTCCAATACTGAAACAAATCAAAAAAGAATTACCTTTAGTTCGACTATAAAAAATATAAATAAGCGGAAGTCACAGATTGTTCCGAAATTTGCTTCCTTGCCAAATTTATCTTCCCTGTCACAAGCATATGTATTTTACAAATTATCACAAACCCTAGTTAGTGATAAGTTAAGATCTGTTCTTCAATATCGCGGAACGTCTTTTTTTCTTAAGACTGCAATAAAGGATTCTTTTGAAAGACAGGGAATATTTCATTCCGAATTAAAGCATAAGAAACTTCGAAATTTTGGAACGAATCCATGGAAAAACTGGTTAAGAGGTCAGTCTCAATACAATTTATCTAAGGTTCATTGGGAGCGAGTAGGCGCACAAACCTGGCGAAATAAAGTCAACCGACGCCATACGCCTCAAAATAATGATTTAAATAAAGGAGATTCATATGAAAAAGACCCATTACTTCATTCCAAAAAACAAGATGATTCTGAAGTATATTCATTAGTAAGAAATCAAAAAACTAAGTTTCAGAAAAACTATAAATATGATCTTTTAGCATATAAATACATTTCTTCTGAAACTAAGAAGGACTCCTCTATTTCTAAATTGCCATTACAAGTAAATAAGAGCCAAGAGATCGACTTATTTGATATACCAGAGGAGATTGTTTTCAAGACTTATTTCAAGGATTGTATACTAGACAAGAAGTTTCTAGACAAGCTTTATCGAGACAATACTTATCTACACAATTATCTAGACAATACTTATGTAGACAAGGATTATCACAAGGATTATCTAGACAAGAGTTTTCTAGACAAGGTTTATTTCAAGGATTCTCTAGACCAGCTTTATCTAGAAAAGGATTATTACAAGGATTATCTAGACGAGGTTTATCTAGACAAGAATTCTCTAGACAATTATCTAGACAAGGTTTATATGTCTCTGAAAAAAATGCGAAAGAAAAAACCTGAAAGAAAATATATGGACTTTGATTGGAAGTTTTTCGAAAAATATCTAGTCAATTTGGAGGCTGGGAAAAAGATCGACCCTAACCATAATACAAATACTAAGATTGAGACTCAGAATTCTAAAATAATTGAGACTCAGAATTCTAAAATAATTGAGAATGAAAATTCTAAAATAATTGAGAATGAGAATTCTGAAATAATTGAGAATGAGAATTCTGAAATAATTGAGAATGAGAATTCTGAAATAATTGAGAATGAGAATAGAGGTCTTATTTATGATATCGTTCCAAAAATGCTCTTGGATCCAGAAATCGAAAAGGATCCAGAACTCAAAGAAGATCCAGAACTCAAAGAAAATCCAGAAATCAAAGAAGACAAAAAAAGCTTTTTTAATTGGATGGGAATGAATGAAGAAATCTTAAAGGCACCCAGAGCGAATTCGAATGAGGAAGATTCGAATCAGGAAGATTGGTTCTTCCCAGAATTTCTGCTACGTAAGAGGACATATCAAATGAACCCGTGGCTTAGACCTATGAAGTTACTTCTTTTAAATTTCAAAGGAAAAGAAGAAGAAGAAGAAGAAGAAGAAGAAGTTAGTCAAGGAAAAGCAAATGTTAGTCAAGGAAAAGCAAATGTTAGTCAAGGAAAAGCAACTAAAGGAAAAGCAACTAAAGGAAAAGCAAATGTTAGTCAAAACATCGAAGACATCGACATCGAAGACATCCAAGAAGTTATTAGAGAAGATTATGAAAAAGGGTTCAGTAAAAAAAAAACACAATACCGGAGTGACTCGCCGAGGCTAGTAGATTTCGTTGACCTTCAAGCGAAGTATTTGGGTTTTAGCATCCACACCGAGCGGCTAGTTGAGGAGGATATGCTCGAGCGGCTGAGCTTAATGCAGATGGTGGGTAACACAAAAGGGCGTTTACAAAGTAAACGAAGGCTTTTAGCCTATTTGAAAATGGGAGATCTGCCGCTAGACAGAATTGTCAGTCATTATTCGAAGGAGTCTACTCTGTTTAGTTGGGCGGAATTTGGTTTGATGAAGTTCCAACCCCTATTAACTTCGTCTATAAAAGATCTGGAAGAATTTCTTATGTATCAAGCCATAGGTATTTCATTAGTTCATAAGAGTAAGCAACAAACTAATCAAAGATACGGAAAACAAAAAGATGTTGATAAGGATCATTTTGATTTGCTTGTTCCTGAAATGATTTTATCGTCTAGACGGCGTAGAGAATTGAGAATTCTCAATTCTTTAAATTTGAATTTCAAGAATAGGAATGGTGTGGATAGAAATCCAGTATTTTGCAAGGAGAACAACATAAAAAGCTGGGGTCAATTTTTGGATGAAAGTAAACACCTTGATAGAGATAAAAATGAATTAATTAAACTCAAGTTCTTTCTTTGGCCTAATTTTCGATTAGAAGATTTAGCTTGTATGAATCGCTATTGGTTTGATACCAATAATGGCAGCCGTTTCAGTATGTTAAGGATCTATATGTATCCACGATTCAAAATTCGGTGATGGTACATTTTTCCTATATATTCTGTACCATATATGTTATATGCAAGCAACCAGATGCACATTTGCCCTGTCTTACATCATAGGATACTGTGATACTAAGTTAATGACAAATTAATTAGATCTAGAAATAAATCAACAGAATCTTCGTACTAAAAAACTATTCGCTTTTGTGAGTGTAAAAATGTACCATCCTTTTGAATCACTATCCGAATCAAATTCAAAATTGCTTAATTGATAAACTCAGTCAAAATACAAAATAATGCCAGAAATTCCGATTGTTGTGTATACTACATTCAAATTTCTGGCATTATTCTTACGGATCAATAAAATTCATATCTGTCAAAAGGGGAGGGAAAAATTCTTTTATGGTAAAAAATTCATTCATTTCAATTATTTCGCAAGAGGAAAACAAAGAAAACAGAGGGTCTGTTGAATTTCAAGTAGTCAGTTTCACCAATAAGATACAGAGACTTACTTCAC